GTAGAGAGGACGAAGGGCAAGTCGTCGGGCTCATGCCCCGAAGAAGTGGGTTCGATTCCCACCTCTACAGTCTTGGGTGAAAAGAAAGGGAGAGAGGGGGAAAACTAAGATGGATTAAACTGGACGGGAAGTTCGAAAGAGCGAAGAAGAAGCTTTAAATTCGTGTTTCAATGCGGAGACGTAGTGTAGAGAACTGAAAAATGAATCATCTTAGTATCAGAGTGGGGCAGAGAAATCAAACGAGATTCTGTAAGTAGCAGGGAGCGAAAGCGGAGGAGTCCCAGAGAGTGAGTAAATAGTAGAAGAAAGGAGTTCACATATCTAAGACTAAATGTTAATCCATACTGAAAGCGCGAGTACTGTGAAGGAAAGTTGAAAGAGACTTGAAAAGATCTGGAATCCTGTCTTTTAAAGCAACTGTAAAACAGTGTACCTTTTGTATAATGGGTTTATGAGATATCGTTTGGCAAATTTAAGTAAAATGTAGGTGAAGAGAAGTCGAGAAGGCTCTTTAGTCAAATTTCCCGAAACCAAGTGATCTAACCATGGGCAGTTTAATGAACGAACCGGTGGTTGTAGCAAAAACCTCGGAGGATCTGTGGATAGGGGGGAAAGACCAATCGGACTTGGAGATAGCTGGTTTTCTACGAAAACTATTGAAGTAGTGCGTCCACATAGGGGTTGGGCGGTGTTTAAAATATAGTGTGTGAAACTTATAACTGGTGTTTTATCATGGGCCTATGCTTTGTTCATTATCTAAGTTTTTATATATATGACGCCTAATAAAAATTTTAGGGTAAAGATCTATTGCCTTAGGGGGGATAGACTTTAAAGATAAAATTCGAAGTGGACAGATAGACAAGGGGCAAGCAGGTCCGTTGTTAAAGGGGGAGAGCCCAAATTAGAAGTTAAAGTCAGGGATTCAATAATTAAGTGTAAAAGGAGTGTGGGATTTAGACAATGAAGAGGTAGGCTTGGAGCCAGCCATCTTTGAAAGAATGCGTAGAAGTTCATTCAAGAACTCTTTTTCCCTAAAAATTACGGTGGCTAAAAATTGAACTGAAACTCTGGGGGTAGTAAGTAGTTTGCTTGGTAGTAGAACAGACTGTTGAGTGGTGGTGAGAGCCCAAGAATCAGAAGAGAAAATGTGAACATGAGTAAAAAAATTGTTGCCTCATCTCTCCTGGTCACCAAGCCAAAGGTGCCTTTGGTTTGGGCAAAACAGTCTCTAAGGAGGTTCCCGATGGGGGATGGTAATAAACGCACAATGTGCCAGGAAATAATTAAAACAAAAGACTACTGTTGTAAACTAACACAAGTGGGAGATAGTGGGGGGGAAAGTTTTTTTAAGGAACTCGGCAAGTTATTAGCTTTCATTAGAAGTTAAAACATAAGGCCTCGACTGTTTACCAAAAACATAGCTCTTTGCTAATATGAAGGTAGAAGTATGAAGGGTGAGACCTGCCCAATGGTTGTATCTAAAAAGGTTGGTAGAGCCAACTTAATAAAGACAATTTAATGGCCGCGGTAACACTGACCGTGATAATGTAGCGTAATCAATAGTCAATTAATTGTTGGCCGGTATGAATGGTGTCACGAAGGTCTCACTGTCTTAAGGAAATTTCCAGTGAAATTGAATTTGTAGTGAAGATGCTACATCCAAATTGTTAGACAAGAAGACCCCATGAAACTTTACTGGAAACTTATGTGGCTGACTTAAATAGTTTAAAAATGTGGTGCGGGTCAACTAAGGCTAGAAAAGCGCACTTTTTTATTTGAAGAAAGGCAACTCACGAACTTATGTTTTTGGGGTTTGATAAGTGGGACAGTTTGGTTGGGGCGACCGCCTTTAAAAAAGTAACGAAGGCGGGCTTAAGATACATATTTAATTGTGTCTGACTGCCAGGGGGAGACCCAGAGCAGACACTTATCTTTGGACGGTGGGTTTAAGTGACCCGTTAATTTAGGGTGAAATAGTTAACGATAAACAAATAAAAGTTACTCTGGGGATAACAGCGCAATAACGTTAGAGAGTTTTTATCGACGACGATGTTTGCGACCTCGATGTTGAATTGTGGCATCCTGGGGTGCAGTCGCTCCCAAGGGTTGGTCTGTTCGTCCATTAAAGCCGTACATGATTTGAGTTAAAAGCGTCGTAAGACAGCTTGGTTTCTATCTACAATTTGAAGAAACATTGATATAACTATTTTCTAGTACGAAAGGATCGAAAAATTAGTGGTTCTCTTATTTTTATAAGTTACAATCAATTGATTGATTCAGATGCTTTTTGAAGGGGTCTTTTGGTTAATTGCTGATTGCTTCTAAAGTATGAAAGTTATATCAAGTTGTTTGAGGTCTGAAAAAGGAAGTGTTCATTGCTAGGGATTTTGTCTGATTGGATTAGCTAGAGTCATATTGTGTCTAGTTTGGTTGAATTACGGGAGACAAAGGTCTAGGGTGTATACTTGTATTTTATTTCTTTTAGTGGGGGGCGCCCTTGCAGCTGGTGTCGGGGGAAGAAAATTAGGAGAAAAGGGGGCGGGAGTTTTAACTTCAAGCTGTTTGATTATAAGTTTATCTTGGTCTGTTTTGGTGTTTTATGAAATAATTTTAAGTTTTTCTACGACACATATTAAACTATGAAGGTGATTAGATTCTGATCTCTTGACTGTTTATTTTGGCCTACAGTTTGATAGTTTAGTTGCGATTATGTTACTTGTTATTACAACAATCTCTACTTTAGTTCATATCTTTTCTATGGCATATATGGCAGGGGATCCTCATATTCCTCGTTTTATGTCCTATTTATCCCTCTTTACATTTTTGATGGTTATATTGGTCAGCAGTGACAATTACTTACAATTGTTTATTGGTTGGGAGGGTGTTGGTTTGTGCTCTTATCTTTTAATAAATTTTTGATTAACTAGAGTTGAAGCAAATAAAGCGGCTATAAAAGCCATGTTAGTTAATCGAGTGGGAGACATGGGGTTGATTTTGGCTATGTTTGGTATTTTAGATCGTTTTGGGTCTTTAGAGTTTTCTTCTGTTTTTAATATGGTTGTTGTATCTGCCCAATCTAGCGATATAACTTTAATTTGTTTGCTATTGTTTATAGGGGCGGTTGGGAAGTCTGCACAGTTGGGGCTGCATACTTGGTTGCCGGATGCTATGGAGGGTAAATGTTGGGCCATTTTGTCTAAGTAATTAATTAGAACTATTGAGTCACTGTATGCTGGGAGGGCTTTGAGTCGTTGAAGGTTTGAGTTTTTAGCCTGGCCGAATAGAGAGTTATATCTTTTGTCAAGTCTTCAGATTTAAAAATAGGAAGTTTATCCGCAGGTAACAAAGTTCGGGGTTAGTAATTAGATTTAATAGATTGGTTTATTAAGTTTAAGAGGTTTGATTGAAATTATCTAAAGATTAGTTTTAAAACTTAGAGTGTCTTGATTATTGAAACCTCCGAGATTTTTTGTGATTCTATTTTATAGATTAAAGTAAATTTCGATTGTGTGATTTTTTTTTCTTTAGATTAGTCTTCAGACCAAGAATCTGTTTTAAAATGTTCGTGGTAATAGTTCATTTATTTTTAAAAATATTAATGGTTCTAGTTCCATTGCTTATCACAGTAGCTTATTTAACTTTAGCTGAACGAAAGGTTTTAGGATATATGCAGGCTAGAAAAGGGCCAAATGTAGTGGGGGTTAGTGGGTTGGCTCAGCCTTTTGCAGATGGCTTAAAACTATTTACCAAAGAGATGGTGATTCCGCATCAAACTAATTTGTTTATTTATATAGTGGCGCCGGTGCTCTCCTTTACTTTGGCGTTAGTTGTTTGAGGGGTTGTGCCTTATGGGAGAGGGGTTTTAATAAGTGATTTAAAAATAGGGGTTTTGTATATCTTGGCTGTCTCTTCGATAAGTGTTTATGCGATACTGATGTCTGGGTGGGCGAGTAATTCTAAATATGCTTTTTTGGGGGCGATTCGGGCAGCGGCCCAAATGATTAGTTATGAAGTTTCGATTGGGTTGATCATCATTTCGGTCCTATTGTGTGTTGGCTCTTTGAGTGTTACTGAAATTGTTTTGGCGCAAAATAGTGGTGTTTGGTTTTTTTTTCCGTTATTTCCTGTTACAATAATGTTTTTTGCTTCAGCTTTGGCGGAGACTAATCGAGCTCCTTTTGATTTAACAGAAGGAGAGTCGGAGCTAGTGTCGGGGTATAACGTAGAATATGCTTCGATGTCTTTTGCTCTATTTTTTCTTGCCGAATATGCGCATATTATATTGATGAGCTGTTTAACAACTATCTTTTTTTTAGGGGGGTGACTTTCTCCGGTAAAATATTTAAAAGGCGGGGCGGGGTGGTTTGGTCTAAAAGTTGTTTTAATAATTTTTCTTTTTATTTGGGTGAGGGCCTCTTTTCCTCGTATTCGATACGATCAGCTTATGTCTTTGTTATGAAAGGCGTATTTACCTCTAAGTTTGGGAGTGGTGGCTTTTGTGGCTAGTGTTCTTTTTGGGTTAAATGGCCCGCCTCCAATCTAAGACATTTTGTTGTTTGAGGTATTTAATTGGTTTAAGTTTGAGGGCTAATCTCTAGATAAATCTGTCTAGTTTGGGAGTTAAATTCTGGGGGCTTTCCTATGCCACTGCGCAAAGAGAATCCACTTTTATCCCCGGTGAATGGTGTTATGGTGGATTTACCCTCTCCTTCAAATATAAGCTATTTGTGAAACTTTGGTTCTTTGTTGGGGTTGTGCTTAGTTATGCAAATCGTAACGGGGTGTTTTTTGTCCATGCATTATTGCGCAGAGGTCGGTTTGGCTTTTGCATCGGTGGGACATATTATGCGCGATGTGAACTATGGGTTTTTATTAAGATATTTTCATGCTAATGGAGCCTCTCTGTTTTTTTTGTGTCTCTATCTTCATATTGGGAGAAGTTTGTATTATGGGGGTTATTTGAAAGCCCCGGTTTGGCGAGTTGGTATCGTAATACTTCTTTTGACGATGGCAACGGCTTTTTTGGGTTATGTGTTACCTTGAGGTCAAATGTCTTTTTGGGGGGCGACAGTTATTACAAATCTATTGTCCGCTCTTCCCTATGTGGGGACAGATGTTGTGCAATGAGTTTGGGGGGGGTTTAGTGTTTCTGGGGCTACGCTCACTAGATTTTTTAGTCTGCATTTTCTCTTTCCTTTTCTTTTAGTGATCTTAGTCGGGGCTCATTTAATATTTTTACATGTAGAGGGGTCAAATAGTCCTGTGGGGTCTAAGTTCCCTGTGGATGATGTCGTTTTTCATGTTTACTACACATCCAAGGATTGATATGGAATAGTAGTTACGCTTATGTTATTAAGTATTATTGTGTATTTGGTGCCTAATTTATTGGGGGATCCAGAAAATTTTATTCAAGCCAATTCACTGGTGACTCCAGTGCATATTCAGCCTGAGTGATATTTTTTATTTGCTTATGCAATTTTGCGCTCAATACCGAATAAATTTGGGGGGGTTGTGTCTATGTTTTTTAGTATATTAATTTTATTTTTTTTTCCACTATTTCACCGGAGTTGATTAAGAGGGTTGCCCTTTCGTCCTTTTGGACGTATGGCCTTTTGATCTTTTATAGTGAATTTTATTCTTCTTACCTGAGTCGGGTCTTTGGTTGTAGAAGAGCCTTTTATATTATTGGGGCAGTTGGTGGCGCTATACTATTTTTTTTATTTTCTTATATTAATTCCTTTGTTGGGGGAAATAGAAAATTATGTTCTATTTAATAAAATAAAGTGTAAAAAAAATGAAGGATAACTTAGTAGATATTTTACCAAAAGATCCTGTAGAATAGGGTATACTAGCAGGTCTTATTACTTTAGGGTTGTTGGCGGGTGGTCTTGTTTGCGTGTTACTTGATAGCTGAAGTAGCGGATCGGCTATCAAGTATAATATAAGCAAACAAGGGACCCCGCTAATCCTTGAAGAGGATAATGATGTGGCCCACAGAATTTGTGATCTTAAGCATTTTGATACTGGGGGTGGGGATTATTAGTATTAACAATTTTGTTTTAAAATTATCTGTTTTAATATTATTAATTATAAGTGGGGGAGGGGGTGGCCTTTCTTTTTTATTTGGGTTTTTGTCGAATTTTTTTTCTGAATTATCTGTGGGAGGTTTGTTGGTTGAAAACGGTTGAACTGAAATTATTAAATTAATTATTATCGTGGGCTCTATCGCTGTTTTATTAATGGTGGATACGGAAAGGCAAATTTTTCCAAGGTTCTCTGGGGGGCGAGTAAAGGCGCATTTATTTCAAACATATGCGCATTTGCCCCTCTTAAACCTAATGGTAGCACTAGGGAGTCTTTGTTTAGTTTCTTCAAGCAATTGACTTTCTGTTTATTTAGCGATTGAACTATCCACTCTTTCTCTTTTTATTTTGGCCGCTCAAAGAGGGGGATCTGGGCAAAGTGCGGAGGCGGGTTTGAAGTATTTTGTGTTAGGGGCGCTTTCATCCGGTTTATTTTTATTTGGATGTGCTTTATTGTGTGGGCTTACGGGGGGGACTCATATTTCATATATAAATTTAGCGTTGAATTCGGGGTTAGACTTTTCTGAGGTTCGAGTCTCCATCGGTAGTTTGTTAATTGTGGTATCCCTTTTGTTTAAGTTATCTGTTGCTCCCTTTCATATGTGGGCACCGGATGTTTATGATGGGGCTCCGACAACAACGACGGCTCTATTGGCCACTGTCCCTAAAGTTGGCTATTTTTCAATTTTGGTTTCAATTGGGTCGGCGGTTAATGTTTTATTAGTTGGGGCTCTTTTTTCGATGCTTGTGGGGGCGCTTGGTGCTTTAAATCAAACCAAAGTCAAACGGCTGTTAGCCTATAGTGGGGTGGGGCACATGGGGTTTGTGCTTTGGGGGATAGAGGTTGGGTCATTTGAGAGCATTCAAGCGAGTTTAATATATGTGATTTTATATGTAATAATGTCTATTTGTGTTTTTGCCACAATATTAGCCTTAGGCACCGTAAAAAGTTTGATTGTAGAGTTTGGTGGGCTTTCAAGGAGACTACCTGTTTTAGCTTTAACCTTAGCTTTGACTTTTCTTTCGATTGCCGGGGTACCTCCTTTAGTGGGATTTTTGGGTAAGTGGCTGGTTTTATTGTCTGGGGTGGTACATCAATATTATTTAGTCTTTCTTTTGGCCGTGATGTGTTCCGTTGTGGCTGGTGTTTATTATGTTAGAATAGTCAAAATTATCTATTTTCAAGCTAGTTCTTCTCTTTTGATTGGCTCAAAAATGTTAAGAAAAGAAAACTGAATAAATTTTAGAAAGGCTTTGTTGATTGGTGCCGGGTTGTATGTTATTGGATTTACAATGTTCTCTCCGAACTTGTGGTTGCAATTAGCCCATTGGGCTGTGGGGGGATTATTTTAAAATAATTAAATCTGCTTGGGGCGGTCTTTTATATACTAGCATTTGGTATTGTTGGCTCTGGAATTATGGTAATATCAGCACTCAATCCTATTCATTCGATTTTTTGGTTGATTGTTGTTTTTATCGGTTCTGCGGTATTTTTTCTTTGGTTGGGGATAACTTTTGTTGCTTTAATGTTTTTAATAATCTATGTGGGGGCGATTGCTATTTTATTTTTGTTTGTGATTATGTTGTTAAATCTAACAGACTTTCCTCCCGCTTTTCGATTAGGTGGGGAGGCAGATATGACAAATTACGTTCCTATTGGGTTGGTTATTGGAACCTTTTTTTTTTCAGGAGTGGCTTCTAGTTGGTTAATAAAAGGCGGCCCCCATATCCACCGGACTTTTTTGGGGGCTGAAATTAGAAGCGCTTGAGATTTGGCCACTCCTTGGTTTTTAATGAAGTATCAAAACATGGAGGCGCTCGGGCGAATTTTGTACATAACTTGTTATTATTTATTTATTTTGGCGAGTTTTATACTTTTAGTGGCGATGGTGGGGGCAATAGTGTTAACTCAAGAAATTGGGTCGGAAGTGGGGCTTGCGGTCAAAAGACAAGATATTTTTTTTCAAACAAGTCGGTAAAAACTGAGTCGAAAGAATTTTCTTTAAAGACTTGGCCGGGTTTTGTTTGGGAGGAGCGAATTGTTTTAAAATACTAATGAGCGGTGCTTATTTTGATCAATTTAAAATAGTGACTCTGATCGTCTTAACTAATTCATCAATGATGATGGTTTTAGTAGTGGTTGTGGTTTTATTATTATTTAAGGGGGCTCAATTAATTCCGAAGAGGTGGCAATCTTTGATTGAGTTGATCTATGATCATCTCCATAGTGTTGTGAAAGATAACTTAGGAGCTGAGGGGCTAAAGTATTTTCCTTTAATTGTTTCTCTCTTTTTTTTTATAGTGTTTTTGAATGTGTTGGGCTTATTCCCTTATGTTTTTACTCCAACTGTTCATGTTGTAGTTACAATGGGCTTATCTTTTTCAATAATCATAGGTGTGACCCTAGCTGGTTTTTGGCGGTTTAAGTGAGATTTTTTTAGTGTTTTTATGCCAAGTGGCGCTCCCTTGGGCTTAGCTCCTCTTTTGGTGTTAATAGAAACAGTAAGCTATATCTCCAGGGCTGTTTCACTAGGAGTTCGTTTAGCAGCGAATTTGTCGGCGGGGCATCTACTATTTGCTATTATAGCTGGGTTTGGGTTTAATATGTTAATTGCAAGTGGGCTTGCGGGGGCTTTACCCTTATTGATAATGGTTTTTATAACGTTATTAGAAGTGGCGGTTGCAGTAATTCAGGCATATGTTTTTTGTCTATTGGCCACTATTTATTTGGCGGATACAATTGTATTACATTAGTGGAAAAGAGTTGGAGTCGTTTTCAAATTTAAACTCCAAGGAGTATTGTGGTTAAGAAGTGGTTGTTGGTTTTTAGTCGGCTAAGGTTACACTGTGGGAGAGGGGGGCTGGTTTATAAAATGTTTTAATAAATTTTTTTAAAAAAGATTTTGTAAAATAAATAAGAAGAAGAGCAGATGTTACAAATAATATTTTTATTGGGTTAATTGTTGGAGAGGGCTGTTACTGTTGCTGTGGTAGGGGCGGGAAAAAAGTGTGTAATGTTTGGTTTAAAAAATGGATTGGGTTTAGTTTTTTTTTTGCTTTTTATGGGGATAATTAATGTGATGAGGGTTTCGAGAGAGGATAGTGAAAAATTAAAAAGAGTCGCGCTTGAGTGGTCTTTGGCGATTTTAATTAGTGTTTTGGTTCTGTGGGGTGTTTTTGACTTAGAAGGACAATTTCAAATTATAAATCGAATAGAGTGGATCCTTTCTCCGGGCTTAAATTTTCAATGGGGTCCGGGAGTTTTTGCTCTAGACGGGGCCTCTTTGTTTTTTTTTGTTTTAACTGCACTATTGATACCAATTTGTGTTTTAATTAGTTGAAAGTCAATTAAACACTTATTAAAAGAATTTTTGTTGTGTCTATTGTTTTTAGAGATTTTATTAGTCGGGGTGTTTTTAGTGCTTGACTTACTTTTATTCTATGTTTTATTTGAGGGTATATTGATTCCGATGTTCCTTTTGATTGGTGTTTGAGGCTCCAGAGAAGAAAAAGTACGTGCTTCTTATTATTTTTTTTTTTATACTTTCGCGGGATCGGGGTTTATGCTTTTGGGCATCTTTCAACTATATAGGGTTACAGGAACAACTGATTATCAAACATTATTAAATATAAAAGTACCTGTTGTTACTCAAAAATGAGTATTGGCTGGGTTTTTTCTTAGTTTGGCGGTTAAAATTCCTCAAATACCATTTCATATTTGGTTGCCCCAAGCCCATGGGGAGGCCCCTGTTTCTGGTTCGGTGATATTGGCGGGGATATTACTAAAGCTAGGGGGCTATGGGTTTTTAAGATTTTCTTGACCGGTCTTACCCGCAGCTTCCGAGTATTTTGCCCCCCTGGTTGTTATGCTGGGTGTTGTGGCTATTATTTATGGAGGTTTACTGACTTGTCGGCAAGTGGATTTTAAGCGGCTTATTGCCTATTCTTCGGTTGCACACATGGGGTTGGTCCCTTTAGGTTTATTCACCCACACAATTGAGGGGCTGGTGGCGGCAGTTTTTATGATGTTGGCGCATGGTTTTGTTAGCTCGGCCCTTTTTATTGCTATTACTTATTTATATGAGCGTCATCACACTCGTCTTATTAAATATTATCGTGGAGTGACCCTTACAATGCCAATTTTTGTTTGTATTATGATGGTTTTATCGTTAACTAATATGGGGATTCCTTTAAGCTGTAATTTTGTTGGGGAGTTTTTTTCGTTGTTAGCTGCTGTTGAATATAATTTTGGGCTTGGGGTGTTAGCCACTTCAGGCATGGTTTGGTCCGCGGCGTACTCTCTTTATTTATATAATCGAATTAGTTTTGGGGCGGCCTCCAATCACCTTCTTTTTATTAGAGATTTAAGTCGAGGGGAGCTGTTGGCCATATCTCCTTTAGTAATAGCAGTTTTTATTTTTGGAGTATTTCCTTTCATAATTATAGACCCTATAAAGAATGGGGTTATCTTTAGCCCGGGGGGGGGTTAAATTATTTATTAACCTAAAGACTAGTTCTGGTTTAGTTTTTAGAGATATGAAAGTCCTTTGGTTTTGGGGAAGATAAAAGACAAGTTACCTCCTAAATACATGCTAGTATCTAAAGAACAGTCTTCCGACTTGGCAAGATGGAAGGTGGGCCTTTCATTTTGGTGTCACGGAGTCTATGATAGTGTGCGAACAGGTGAGGGAGCCCGGAGGCCAAGTTTGGCTGGGCCGGAGTCGTATTAGGTAGAAGGGGGTGTTATGGACCACCTTGCTTATGATGCGGGGCTTTAGTTTGGAGCCACATTTTCACTGAGACAAGGGGAAAGCTCAAATGGGGTCTTGACCTCCGAGGCAGCAGTAAAGAATTTTGTGCAATTTACGAAAGTAAGACACAGAGAGGGCACCTTATCTAGTCCGTCAAATTAAGTGCCAGCAGACGCGGTGAAACTTAAGGACTAGTTTTGCAGATAAAAGCGTAAAGGGTGTGATAGGCCGTTTAAATTAAAATAGGAATTATAATTTAAGAGGGTAAATGGAATTTTTTTGTAACGGTGGAATGTTTAAATAGAAAAAAGAACTTTAGATGTGAAGACTATTTATCTCCGTGATTATAGTGGGATGGCTAAAACACGAGAGTATGGGAAGCAAACAGGATTAGGCACCCTGGTAGTCTATACTGTAAATAATGAAAAAAATGTGAAGCAATCCTAAAAAGTAAGAAATTTTCCGCTTGAGTAGTACGATCGCAAGGTTAAAATTCAAAAAACTTGGCTGTTCATTGTTCAAATTAGAGGAGCGTGTCGTTTAATTCGATAGTCCGCGAAAGACCTTACCCAAACTTGAATCCCCCTTTGACAGGTATTGCATGGCCGTCGTCAATTTGTGTATAAAACATAAAACAGATTTAACCCAGTGGGTTGGAGCCACCCTTTTTATTGGATGAAGTCAGGTCTTATTGTCCTAATGTTTGGGGATTAGATGCGCTACATTTTTTTATACAATGGGAAACTTTGAATGTGGAACCCTAAAATAAGAGTTCGGGAAGTGCCTGGAAGATAACAGAAAGTTGGATTTAATAGTAATTGAAAAGTAGAGCGTTTCAATGAAATACCCTCAGTGTTAGCACAAATAGCCCGTCGCCTTTGCTTAGAAAGATTGGTTGGTTGCTTTTCAAGAGGGTTTCTAAGATCTCCGAGGCAGAGTAAGTCGTAACATAGTGAGGGTGAGGGAACTGGCCCTTGATGGCAGCGAGCTTATATAGTCTTAATTTCATTCCAGGGGAATTGCTTACTGCGTCATACTACACTATTAAAAACACCTCTAATATGGGGACGTTTGGATATTATTTTTTTAACCCTTAATGACGGTGAGTTTATATAGTCTTACTCTTATTCCAGGGGAGTGGTTCACTGCGTCATACTGCACTATTTTAAATATCTCTAATTCGGGGACGTTTGGCTCTTATGAAATCATTGACTTGGCCCGCTCTGTAAACTCTTTCTTAATGACGGAGGGTGTTTCACATCTAAAGGCCATGCCTTGAGAGATAACCCAATCGTCTTGTTCCGTAGATTCTTTCTTAGTGGTAGAGAATGTTTCAAATCTAAAAGCCATGAAGGGCCATTTAGATTTGACTCGTTGCGTAGATGCAACGATGAAATTCACTAAGGAGGATGCGGAACAAACTTCTTGGCTTGTTAGTAAGTTTTGTGAGGCTATTTAAAAAGTGTAGTTTGACGTAGTGGGGTACTCTTTTTTTATTGTCGTGGGAAGTGTTATGTGTTTTCATTATGGTTTAAGTTAAGTTATGTATCTGGGAGTATTAATAATTGTGATAATTATGTTCGTTTGATGACAAGGTGTTATTAGAGAGTCGACTTTTTAAGAGTGTTATTGTTTCGAGGCTTTTCTCAAGTATTGTGGTTTAGAATGTGTTGGTGGGTTGGTTGATATTTTATTTTGGGAAGAAGGTTTGGTTAATAATTTGTTTGATGGTGCGAACTGTTTTATGTCATCCTTATCATTTAGTTGAGCCTTCTCCTTGGCCCTGTCTGGGGGCGGGGGGGGCTTTTTTTATTACTGTGGGAAGTGTTGTGTATTTTCATTATGGTTTAAGTCAAATTATGTATCTGGGAGTGTTAATAATTGTGATAATTATGTTCGTTTGATGACAAGATGTTATTAGAGAGTCGACTTTTCAAGGGTATCATTCTCTGGTGGTTAAACAGGGGCTAAAATATGGAATGCTTTTATTTATACTTTCGGAAGTTCTTTTTTTTTTTTCTTTTTTTTGAGCTTTTTTTCATAGTAGTCTGGCACCAGCTGTTGAGCTGGGTGTTGTTTGACCTCCTCAAGGGGTTAATCCTTTAAACTCTTTTTCAGTTCCTTTGTTAAACACTGCTGTTTTATTAAGTTCTGGTGCTACTGTCACTTGGGCACACCATGCTATAATTAGTGGGAAAAGAGAAGAGGCAATCCTAGGTTTATCTTTAACTGTTTTTCTTGGTGTCTTATTTACGGGGCTACAAGTAATTGAGTATTATGAGGCCCCTTTCGCTATCTCGGATTCGGTTTATGGGTCTACTTTTTTTATGGCGACTGGGTTTCATGGTTTTCATGTTATAATCGGGACTACTTTTTTAGCCGTTTGTCTGATAAGATTAAAATCTAATCAATTTACTTGCCGTCAACATGTCGGATTTGAGGCGTCGAGTTGGTATTGGCATTTTGTGGATGTGGTGTGATTATTTTTATATCTTTGTGTTTATTGATGGGGCTCTTAGTTTTTTAGTGGGCAGCAAATGTTAAATAGTTTTTTTTATCTCGTAAATGTATGTGGAAAGAAAGATATACCGGAACCTTGGCACTTGGGTTTGCAAGAGGCGGCAGATCCGGTGATGGAGGAAATAGTTTTTTTTCATGATCAGATTATGTTTTTATTGATTGTTATTGTGATAGTAGTGTTGTGGTTGCTTGTTGAGGCTTTAAATGGTAAGTATTATGATAGAGATTTGATCGACGGAACTTTATTAGAAATAGTCTGGACCATAATTCCGGCTGTAATATTGGTTTTTATTGCCTCTCCTTCTTTAAAATTATTATATTTAATGGATGAAGTTGTGGGTCCTGCTTTAACAATTAAAGCAATTGGACATCAATGGTATTGATCTTATGAATATTCAGACTATCAGGAAGAAACGTTAGAATTTGATTCTTATATGGTTCCGACATCCGATTTAAACAGTGGTGATTTTAGGTTATTAGAAGTTGATCATAGATTGGTTGTTCCTATTAATACACATGTGAGAATCTTGGTGACTGGTGCGGATGTTTTACATTCTTTTGCCGTCCCTGCATTGGGGATAAAAACAGATGCGGTTCCGGGTCGGTTGAATCAAGCTGGCCTTTTTATTAAAAGACCAGGAACGTTTTATGGTCAATGCTCAGAAATTTGTGGGGCGAATCATTCTTTTATGCCTATTGTAATCGAGGCGGTTTCGCTTGACCGATATATTAATTGAATATTGTTTTTATCTAAAGAATAATGTACTATAAGTATGTGATTGTTATTGTGATATTATTATTATTGGGGGGTTGGGGGGTGGTTCTTAATAGGGGGCATTTTATAATAATGATAATTTCTATTGAATTAATTTTATTAGCGGCCTTTTTTTTGTTTTTAATTAGTTCTATCGAAATAGATCTTTTAATAGAACAAGTTTTTACAATTATGGGTTTGACAGTCGCTGCAGCGGAATCAGCTATTGGTTTAGCCATTATGGTTGCGTATTATCGAATAAGAGGAACAATAATTTTAAAGTCTTTTAGCTCACTTCGGGGTTAAAAAGATACGAAGCACGGTGTTTTTAGAGTTTTATAACCTTTTCTTCTTATTAGTTTTTAGTGTGGTTCTTTCTGCGCTTTTTTCTGGCGCTTCTTATTTTTTAGGGGCAAAACAACCGGATCGAGAGAAAGTTTCGGCTTATGAATGTGGGTTTGAGCCCTTTGGAATACCAGGACGTCCTTTTTCAGTTCGATTTTTTTTAGTCGGTATTTTGTTTTTAATTTTTGACTTAGAAATATCTTTTCTTTTTCCGTGGTGTGTCCTCTTTAATCAAATTTCTCCCTTTGGTTTTTGAATTATGATGGGGTTTTTGGGAATTTTAACCTTGGGTTTAATATATGAGTGGGTTAAAGGTGGGTTGGAGTGAGAGTAGGGGAAAATGCAAGGCCTTTTTATCTAAAGATTAGTTTTCAGATTTAAAAGTAAACAAGTTGTAGAGTAGAAGATAAAGTCCTGTCTATTATGTGAACAGTTGTGTATTGAAAATTTTTTATACCAACTCCGGTGTCCGCCTTAATCCATGCGGCCACCATGGTAACAGCGGGTGTTTTTTTATTAATTAGATCTTCTCCTTTTTTTGAACAAGCTCCATTTGCTTTAATGGCTGTAACAATTGTTGGGTCTCTTACGGTGCTTTTGGCCGCCACTGTTGGGGTAATTCAAAATGATTTAAAAAAAGTTGTTGCTTATTCGACTTGTAGTCAATTAGGGTATATGGTGGTGGCCTGTGGGATATCTCATTACTCCATAAGCCTATTTCATTTAATGAACCATGCTTTTTTTAAAGCTTTATTGTTCTTAAGTGCGGGGTCTGTTATTCATGCTTTGTCTGACGAACAGGATATAAGGAAAATGGGGGGGCTGATTAAATTAATTCCTCTTACTTATATTATGGTTGTTATTGGCTCTTTGTCTTTAATGGGGTTTCCTTATTTAACAGGGTTTTATTCTAAAGATTTAATTTTAGAGTTGGCTTTTGAACAATATTATTTAACTTTTGCTTATTGATTGGGGGGGTTTTCGGCCTTACTTACTACCTTATATTCGATTCGATTGGTTTATTTAACTTTTTTATCTAATACCAATTCTAGAAAAGCGGTTTTTAGACGTATTCATGAGGGTTCTTGGAATTTAGTTTTGCCTTTAATACTATTGGCTTTGGGGAGTCTTTTTGTGGGTTATTTGGTTAAAGAGGTGGCTTGGTCTTTTCAAATAACATTTCCTCCAATTGTTCCTGTTTTTATTAAGTTATTACCTGTTTTCCTTAGTTTGGGGGGGGCAGGGTTAGTTATTGTTCTTTATTTTTATTCAGTGCATTTCTTTGGGGTGCCTTCTTCTATGGGTCGAATAGGCTACACTTTTTTATACTCTGCTTGACAGTTTAATTATGTTTTTAACAATTTTTTAGTGAAGAGGGCATGGAAGGGGGGTCATCAAATTTCGTATCGGACTATTGATAAAGGCACACTTGAGTTGGTGGGCCCAAAGGGGATATCTGATTTTTTAGTTTGGCTAACTCGAGGCCTTAGTAATTTACAATCTGGTCAAGTTTTTAACTATGCTTTAGTTATATTTATTGGCGTTGCCATATTTATCTGGGGGGTTGTTTAGTTTTCTGATCGAGGGGGTTAGGTTAAAGTAGACCGTTAGCCTTCAAAGCTAAAAATGTGGGTGCAAGTCCCGCACTCCCTGCCTTAATTGGTTTTGATTGTATTTTAGTTAAGATGCCACAATTAGACACTACCATGTTTTTAACTCAATACCGATGAACTTTACTTCTTTTATTTTTATTATTTTTTCTATTGGTGTTTTTTGTTTTGCCCACGATTAAAATGAATTGGTTAATAAGAAAGTCGGTAATAAAAAGTGGGGCTGTTTTAGGGGGGTGTTTGGAGCTAACTAAAGAAGTTCTTTTTATTTGGAGATGAAAAGTTTATATGTAATTCGTTGGGGGTTTTCAACTAATCACAAAGACATTGGTACGTTATATTTAGTATTTGGGATTGGGGCGGGCATGCTCGGCACGGCCTTCAGTATGTTAATAAGATTAGAGCTCTCGGCTCCGGGGGCTATGTTAGGAGATGATCATCTTTATAATGTAATTGTTACGGCACACGCTTTTATTATGATTTTTTTTTTGGTTATGCCAGTGATGATAGGGGGGTTTGGGAATTGGTTGGTTCCATTATACATAGGTGCCCCCGATATGGCCTTCCCCCGGCTTAATAATATTAGTTTTTGGTTGTTGCCCCCTGCTTTAATATTATTATTAGGCTCCGCTTTTGTTGAACAAGGAGTTGGTACCGGATGAACGGTTTATCCTCCTTTGTCAAGTATCCAAGCCCACTCTGGCGGGGCGGTGGACATGGCTATTTTTAGCCTTCACTTAGCTGGGGCGTCTTCGATTTTGGGTGCAATGAATTTTATAACAACCATATTTAATATGCGGGCTCCCGGGATAACGTTAAATAAAATGCCATTGTTTGTGTGGTCTATCTTGATTACTGCTTTTTTATTGCTGTTGTCTTTGCCAGTGTTAGCGGGGGCGATAACCATGCTTTTAACGGATAGAAATTTTAATACTACTTTTTTTGATCCCGCAGGCGGGGGAGACCCGATTTTATTTCAGCATTTGTTTTGGTTTTTTGGACACCCCGAGGTCTATATTTTAATATTACCTGGCTTTGGAATGATTTCTCAAATAATACCAACTTTTGTCGCTAAGAAGCAGATTTTTGGATACTTAGGAATGGTTTATGCAATGCTCTCAATTGGAATATTGGGTTTTATTGTGTGGGCTCACCATATGTTTACGGTTGGGATGGATGTGGACACAAGAGCATATTTTACTGCGGCAACTATGATTATTGCTGTGCCAACTGGAATAAAAGTGTTTAGTTGGCTAGCCACTATTTTCGGGGGAACTTTGAGATTAGACACTCCTATGCTTTGGGCAATGGGGTTTGTTTTTTTGTTTACATTGGGTGGTTTAACTGGGGTTGTATTAGCAAACAGTTCTTTGGATGTTGTTTTGCATGACACATATTATGTTGTAGCCCATTTTCATTATGTGCTTTCTATGGGGGCGGTTTTTGCTATTTTTGGTGGCTTTTATTATTGATTGGGGAAAATAACGGGGTATTGTTATAATGAGCTATATGGCAAGGCCCATTTTTGGTTAATGTTTATTGGTGTAAATTTGACCTTTTTCCCCCAACACTTTTTGGGCTTGACAGGCTTTCCGAGACGATACTCTGATTTTGCAGATTGTTTTGCTGGTTGGAATTTGGTTAGTTCTTTAGGTTCTACAATTTCAATAGTAGGAGTTGTTTTTTTTATATATATTATTTATGATGTATATGTTTGAGAAGAGCAATTTATTGCTTGAATCGAAGACGAAGGGGAAAGTTGGGCTTCTTTAGAGTGGGCTCATGTCTCTCCTCCTTTATTTCATACCTATGAGGTGTTACCTTTATTATTTGAAAACCCAAAGACTTAAAAATGTTTGGTATTTTTAGTCTAATCTTTGGGTTTATAAAGCCGATTGCGGGGGCGGGTTACTGGCTTGCAGGTCTTCGGCTTCTGCCTAGTTGCGGAAGGCTTGTATGCCTTTGTAGCGACCCCCGATTTTATTGGTATTGACCGCGCACTTGATGGAGGACAATCAGCTGCGGTTATTTATAATACAATAGCTCTCTGCGGGCAGGACCCTGCTGTTGAACATTTTTATAATGGGACAAGGATTGCCTTACATTCTTGTAAGCTTATTATGCATAGTATATTACCGGAGATATGCGAGAGTTATTGTCCTCCTGTTTCGGGGGCTTTTTATCCGGTACTGCCCCCCAATCTACCCATGGGGGTGGGTGAACAAATTAGAGAGGGCGTGTGGTGTGGGGGTGCCGTCTGACAAGTGGTGTTATGTTCAAGATAGCATTTATGTGACAGATAATTTTGTAAGTTTTTGGGGCCGCCCTTGAGATACTGGACGGAGGCCTTTGTCCAGTGTCTCAGGGGTGTGAGGAGGCCTCTGTCCATTGTCTAAAAGGGGGCAGAGGAGGAGGGGG